TTGAATTGAATAAATGTTGAAGTTGAAAAAAATACCTAAAACTTTGACTCTTATTTTTCCCAAAGTCGAAAAATTTTACTATTTGAATAGTAATTGAATTATAATAAAACTAAGTGGTAGCTTTCCCGAGATATAACTGAGAACTGGATCATTCTGATCTAGATGAACCCAACGGATGCCGTTGGGAACGGAGTCTGTAATTAAACTTTCCGGAATCCAGTTCTGTTTTTCATTTTAACAAAAATCTCCTTTTTTCTGTACGCTAGAAAAACGATAGAAAACAATAGATGTCGTAGATGAGACACGATATTAGAGATTAGACAACCTGTCCCCTTTCTTTGTCACAAATAGAAAGTTTCGACTTTATATTTGGATATTTTGTAAGGATTACCATATATAACACAAACATTCTCCGCCTATTCTTTCTAGTCGAGCCTCTCGGTCTGTCATTATACCTCGAGAAGTCGAAAGAATTACAATCCCCATCCCGCCTAAAATTCTAGGAATTCGGTGATAGTTCGAATAGATTCGTAGACCGGGTCGACTTATGCGTTTTAAATTTAAAATTTTTCTATTGCTCTTTGGCTCGTCCCGATTCCTTCTATATCGTAGGGTTAAAACCAAAAAAGATTTGTGGGTTTCTTGATGTTTTCTCACGTTTTCGATAAAACCTTCTCGTAAAAGTATTTTCACAATACTTTCACTGATATTAGTAAATGGTATTCGAACCACTCTTTTTCTATTCATATCAGCATTTCGTATAGAAGTTAGCATGTCAGCAATAGTATCTTTACCCATAATAAATTTAAAGTATTGGTCCTTCCAAATTTGGATATAATTAGCATGTTTTTCCTGTTTTGTTCTTTGTTTATGCCTATGAATTTTTCTAAGGTATATGCGTAGGACACAAGATACTAGCTGAATCTTATATGATGGAACTATATTAGGTTCTCATTTTATAATACTTCGGAAGCTAATGAAATTATTTTAGTAAAATTGAACTGTCTCAAGTCCTCTGCAATTGCACCAAAAACTCGAGTTCCTTTTGGATTGCCCTTTTGATCAATGACAACTGCAGCATTGTCATCGTATCGTATTATCATACCGTCGTCGCGTTTGAGTTCTTTACAAGTACGTACAATTACAGCTCTGACCACTTCTGATTTTTCTAGTGCCATTTTTGGCATCGCTTGTTTGATCACAGCAACAATAACGTCACCAATATGAGCATATCGACGATGGCTAGTGCCTATAATTTGAATACACATCAATTTTTGAGCTCCGCTGTTATCCGCTACATTCAAATAGGTCTGAGGTTGAATCATATCATTTTTTCTTTTTTTTTTTTTTTCTTTTCTTTTTTTCTTTTTTTTTTGCAACGGAAAGGGCTCAGAAAAAATAAATATTGTTTGTCCAAAAAACCAAACCTGTACCTGGAATTCTAAAACTTTTTCTTTTGCATTTCAAAAATTTATTTAGAAAGAATGAATTGAGTTCGTATAGGCATTTTAGACGCTGCTATTGAAATAGCCCTTCTGGCTATATTTTCTGTTACTCCACCGAGTTCATAAAGTATTCGACCTGGTCTAACAACAGCTACCCAATATTTAGGATCTCCTTTACCAGAACCCATACGTGTTTCTGTGGTTCTTACTGTAACCGATTTGTCTGGAAATATACGTACCCATATCTTTCCACCGCGGCGTGCATTTCGTGTCATTGCCCGTCGACCTGCTTCTATTTGTCTAGATGTGATCCAAGCGGGTTCAAGTGCTTGAAGAGCATATTTACCGAAACTAATATGATTACCTCGATAAGATATTCCCTTCATTCTTCCTCTATGGTGTTTACGGAATTTGGTTTTTTTGGGGTTATAGTTGATGGTTGGGTTTGAATTCCATCTCTACTACAGAATCGGACGTGAGAGTTTCTTCTCATCCGGCTCCTCGCGAAGAAAGGGATTCAAAAATATTTAATTTTAAGGAAATTTAGATAGAATAGAATTTAAATTAAGATATACATCGAAGGACGTATTTCAGCTAATCTATATCAAATCTAGTAGTAATTTGTATATTCTTTCTATAGATAGTTAAACGTCGAAAAAAACATATATATAATTGTGCTAATCTTAAATCTTTACCCTTTAATTTAATCGTTTTATTTTATTAAATTGATCCAAATTTTGGAATTCAAAAAAATAAAGTTTTCGCGGGCGAATATCTACTCTTTCAATTACATTTAGATTTCGATTGTAGCTATATCTTCTAACGTTTTCAAATAGATGAATTGGTCTCTGGTTCGTTCCGCCATCCAGATCAATGAATCATTAGAATTCGTGTTCAATAGAATTTTTTAGATCCACAGGTTCCGTCGTTCTCATCGCTTCTTACTTAATGGTTAGGTCTGAATTCTGCAATGGAGCTCGTAATGAAAAATTTTTTTGAGTCAATCCTCTCAGTCTTTATTGGCTCGAAGCTCTTGATTTTTTATTCTCTGGACGTATTCATTTTTTTATGGATGAATCTGTATTAATGCTTTATTACATTGCATTTTTTATGAGATGACTCATAGACCTTACATATTCCATATTGGAATTAGATAGCATGAATATTCTTTTTCTTTCTTTCTCTCACCCTTCCATTTATCCACACCCTTATTTTTTCTCTATTTCGATTCACAACTTAGAATCTGATTTTTTGTTTTTGTTTATGCAAAAAGGTTTCAGTTGCTACAAGGATATGACTGACCTGTCATATCTTGACTGATTTTTGGATTCAGATAAGGCGAAGTGATGAGTTGGTTATTTTTTCTAGAGTTATTAGTTTATACTATGGGTCTGAACCCTAAAAAAACCAACGAGTCACACACTAAGCATAGCAATTATATCAAGCGTTCCATTGAATTTTTATTAAACTTGCTTTTCTTTTAATTAAGAAGAACGAAAAATTTGAAAAAATTTTTTTTGATTCAACAGAAAAAGAAGAAATGGATTTCTAGTTTTTTAGTACATCAACAAATAGAAGGGAAGATCAAGTCAAGGTTTATTAGTCTCCGTCTATAAATAGCCAAATTTTAATTCCTAATATTCCATAAAGAGTTTGAACTGGATAGAAACAATAATCTATCTTAGCTTGAATGGTTTGTAGGGGAACTCTACCTTCTCGGATCCATTCAACCCGCGCAATATCTTTTCCGTCAATACGTCCTGCAATTTGTACTCGAATTCCTTTTGTATTTTCTTTTTCAGTTAATTCAATCGCCTTTTTCATTGCTTTTCGAAATGAAACTCGATTTCTTAATTGGTTGGCGATAAATTCGGCAAGAATATTAGGATTTCTATAAGGCTTTGCAATTCTTATGATAGAAAGGTTAAATTTTCGGTTCACACAATAAAATTCTTTGTGTAGATTTCTCTGTAATTCTTCGAGTTCTCGCGGTTGCTTTTCGTTGAATAATTTTGGAGATACCGTATAGATTTTAATTGTAGTTACATCGATTTGTTTTTGAATCTCTATACGTGTAATTCCTTCGACGACGGAGGGTATTTTTATATTTTTTTTTATAAAATTCGTGATATAATTTCTTATGTTTGCATCTTCTTGTAGATTTTCAGAATACTTTTTTGGTTGTGCAAACCAAAGGGAATAATGATTTTGGGTTGTACCAAGTCTGAAACCAAGTGGATTTATTTTTTGTCCCATGTTCCTCCATTATGATATAGATTATGATATTCGAGAGCTCTATACGGATTTTTACGTTTAGTTTTCTTTAACCATTCCAGAGATTCTATTTCCAATTTCTCTGTCTTGAATCAGAATGTTTCCTCATATTCACTTATGGATATATCTTTCATTACAATAGTTATATGACAGGTAGGTTTTTTTATTGGATAACTACGGCCTCGAGCTCGAAGTTTTAATCTCTTTTTGATAGTCCCCTCGTTGACTTCAGCTTTACTAATGAATAAATTTGCTTCGTTAGAACCAAGAATGTAACTGGCATTTGCTGCTGCAGAATTAACCACTTTAAAAATGGGATAACATGCTCGATAAGGCATCACTTGTAATAGTATGAGCGTTTCTTCGTAAGAACGTCCACGAATTTGGTCAATTACTCTTCTCGCTTTATGAACAGACATAGAGATATGTTGACCTAAAGCGTAGACTTCTGTTTTGTTCTCCTTTATGACCATAAAGTTTTCCTCCTACTAATCAATTATAAACATTTATATATTTTAACTCTTCTTAACGATGAGATTGAGTATCGTTTTCTGTATGTTCTCGAAAATTTCGAGTAGGTGCAAAGTCTCCTAATTTATAGCCGATCATATATTTATTTATATAAATAGGTAAATGTTCCTTTCCATTATGAATTGCAATCGTATGTCCGATCATTATGGGTACAATCGTCGATGCCCGGGACCAAGTTTTTATTACTTCTTTTTCTGTTTTTGTGTTAATCTTTTGAATTTTTTTTAATAGATGATTTGCTACAAAAGCATTTTTTTTTTTTCGTGTCATAGCTTACTCCTATTTTTTTGTCAATTGTAAAGACGCAGAAAGAAAAATTTTTTCTTTCCTATTTACTACGGCGGCGAATAATCAAATTATCATTGTATTTCTTTCTTTTTCGAGTTCTTCTTCCAAGTGCAGGATAACCCCAAGGGGTTGTGGGTTTTTTTCTACCAATGGGCGACTTTCCTTCACCACCCCCATGGGGATGGTCTACAGCGTTCATAACTACTCCTCTTACTACAGGGCGCTTACCTAGCCAACGCTTAGATCCGGCTCTACCCAAACGTTTCTGTTTAACCGTGAGATTCCCCACCTGTCCGACTGTTGCTGAGCAGTTTTTGGATATCAAACGGACCTCCCCAGAAGGTAATTTGACTGTGGCCGATTTCCCCTCGTTTGCAATCAGTTTCGCTACAGCACCCCCTGCTCGAGCTAGTTGTCCACCCTTTCCAAGTGTGATTTCTATGTTATGTATGGCCGTGCCTA